GCTAGCGTAGCTTATCGAAAGCATGGCACTGAAGATGCTAAGATGAAAAATGAAAATTTCCGCAGGCATGAGAGGCTTGGTCCTGGCCTTAGTGTTAATTGTAATTAGGATTATACATGCAAGTCTCAGCACACCCGTGAGAATGCCCTCATTAGTCTATCAACTAACCAGGAGCTGGTATCAGGCACACGCACGTAGCCCAAGACACCTTGCTAAGCCACACCCCCAAGGGATTTCAGCAGTAATAAACATTGATTTATAAGCGCAAGCTTGAATCAGTTAGAATTAACTGGGTTGGTAAATCTCGTGCCAGCCACCGCGGTTATACGAGTAACCCTTATTAACACTCCACCGGCGTAAAGAGTGGTTTAAGAACTTTCCCCCGAACTAAAGTTGAGACCCTATTAAGCTGTTATACGCTCTCATGGGTGGAATCACCAACAACGAAAGTAACTTTACAACACCGGAAAACCTTGACCCCACGACAGTTGAGCCCCAAACTAGGATTAGATACCCTACTATGCTCAACCCCAAACTTAGATAATAACCTACCTATTATCCGCCAGAGTACTACAAGCGCTAGCTTAAAACCCAAAGGACTTGGCGGTGCCTCAGACCCACCTAGAGGAGCCTGTTCTATAATCGATAATCCCCGTTTAACCTCACCACATCTTGCCAATACCGCCTATATACCGCCGTCGTCAGCCCACCCTGTGAGGGTTAAGAAGTAAGCAAAAAGAATTAACTTCCATACGTCAGGTCAAGGTGTAGCGAATGAAGTGGAAAGAAATGGGCTACATTTTCTACCAAGAAAACACGAACAGTAAACTGAAAAATTACTTGAAGGTGGATTTAGCAGTAAGAAAAATTAGAGTATTTCTCTGAAGCTGGCTCTGAGGCGCGCACACACCGCCCGTCACTCTCCTTAAAAAAATATTAATTTCTCCTTAAACAAAATTTTTTCACAAGAGGAGGCAAGTCGTAACATGGTAAGTGTACTGGAAAGTGCACTTGGAATCAAAATGTAGCTAACTTAGTAAAGCACCTCCCTTACACTGAGGAAAAACTCGTGCAATTCGAGTCATTCTGAACATTAAAGCTAGCCTAATTACCATATAAACATAACCCTATTAATTACACACTATTTTTACCAAAACTAAAACATTTTACACTTTTTAGTATGGGCGACAGAACGACAAACCAGCGCAATAGATTAAGTACCGCAAGGGAAAACTGAAAAAGAAATGAAACAAATCATTAAAGTAGTAAAAAGCAGAGACTCAACCTCGTACCTTTTGCATCATGATTTAGCCAGATTAATTAGGCAAAGAGATCTTAAGTCTACCTTCCCGAAACTAAACGAGCTACTCCGAAGCAGCAAATTAGAGCCAACCCGTCTCTGTGGCAAAAGAGTGGGAGGACTTCCGAGTAGCGGTGACAGACCTATCGAGTTTAGTGATAGCTGGTTGCCCAAAAAAAGAACTTAAATTCTGCATTAATTTTTTACCCACCAATCAGAACATCTTCACAAGATGGTAAATAAGAATTAATAGTTATTTAGAAGAGGTACAGCCCTTCTAAACCAAGATACAACTTTTAAAGGTGGGTAATGATCACATTTTACTAAGGTTTTTCCATCAGTAGGCCTGAAAGCAGCCATCTGTAAAGTAAGCGTCACAGCTCCAGCTTGATAAAAACCTATAATTTAGATACTACCTCATAGCCCCCTCCAAAATATTGGGTTATTTTATACAACTATAAAAGAACTTATGCTAAAATGAGTAATAAGAGGTTAAACCTCTCCCAACATAAGTGTACGTCAGAAAGAATTAAATCACTGATAATTAAACGAATCCAAATTGAGGACATAATAATAACTAACCACTAACTAGAAAACCTTATTTAACCATTCGTTAACCCTACACAGGAATGTCCTTAAGGAAAGATTAAAAGAAAATAAAGGAACTCGGCAAACATAAACTCCGCCTGTTTACCAAAAACATCGCCTCTTGCTTACCATATAAGAGGTCCCGCCTGCCCTGTGACAATGTTCAACGGCCGCGGTATTTTGACCGTGCGAAGGTAGCGTAATCACTTGTCTTTTAAATGAAGACTTGTATGAAAGGCACCACGAGAGTTTAACTGTCTCTATTTTCTAATCAATGAAATTGATCTTCTCGTGCAGAAGCGAGAATAACACCATTAGACGAGAAGACCCTATGGAGCTTCAAACACTTAAATTAATTATGTAAAATTTTAACTCCCCGGAAAAAATCCACTCATATAATACTCCTAATTTAACTGTTTTTGGTTGGGGTGACCAAGGGGAAAAAACCATCCCCCTTATCGACTGAGTGCTCAGTACTTAAAAATTAGAGTGACAACTCTAATTAATAAAACATTTACCGAAATATGACCCAGAATTTATTCTGATCAATGAACCAAGTTACCCTAGGGATAACAGCGCAATCCTTTCCCAGAGTCCCTATCGACGAAAGGGTTTACGACCTCGATGTTGGATCAGGACATCCTAATGGTGCAACCGCTATTAAGGGCTCGTTTGTTCAACGATTAATAGTCCTACGTGATCTGAGTTCAGACCGGAGAAATCCAGGTCAGTTTCTATCTATGAATTAATTTTTCCTAGTACGAAAGGACCGGAAAGATGGAGCCAATACCACAGGCACGCTCCATTTTCACCTGCTGAAACAAACTAAATTAGGTAAGAAAACACTACCTAAAACCCAAGATGAGGGTTATTGGGGTGGCAGAGCCTGGTAAATGCAAAAGACCTAAATCCTTTAATCCAGAGGTTCAAATCCTCTCCCCAATTATGCTCCAACACATTTTACTGTACCTCGTAAACCCTCTTGCCTATATTATCCCCGTTCTTCTAGCAACAGCCTTCCTAACCCTGGTTGAACGAAAAATCCTGGGCTATATACAATTCCGTAAGGGCCCAAACATCGTAGGACCATATGGCCTCCTTCAACCAATTGCAGATGGCGTAAAGCTTTTTATTAAAGAACCAGTCCGCCCATCGACATCCTCACCCCTTTTATTCCTAGCAACCCCAACCATGGCATTAACCCTAGCCCTCCTTATATGAATACCTCTCCCCCTACCACACTCAGTCGTTAACCTAAACCTGGGCCTCCTATTTATCTTAGCCATCTCAAGTCTGACTGTTTATACAATCCTGGGCTCAGGATGAGCATCCAACTCAAAATATGCCCTCATAGGAGCGCTACGAGCCGTAGCACAAACCATCTCCTACGAAGTAACCCTCGGCCTCATCCTCCTATCAATAATTATCTTTACAGGTGGATTCACACTCCACACATTCAATTTAACCCAGGAAACAATTTGACTACTCATCCCAGGATGGCCGCTTGCTATAATATGGTACATCTCAACCCTGGCAGAAACCAACCGAGCACCATTCGATTTAACCGAAGGGGAGTCAGAGTTAGTCTCTGGGTTTAATGTTGAGTACGCAGCTGGCTCATTTGCCCTATTCTTCTTAGCCGAATACACAAATATCCTAATAATAAATACACTTTCAGTAATTTTATTTTTAGGCTCCTCCTATGATTCCTCAATTCCACAAATCTCCACACTTTACTTAATAATAAAAGCAACACTACTTACTCTAATTTTTTTATGAGTACGAGCATCGTACCCCCGCTTTCGCTATGACCAACTTATACACTTAGTATGAAAAAACTTTCTGCCACTCACCCTAGCCCTCATCCTATGACACGCAACCCTACCGCTCGCTACAGCGAGCCTCCCTCCTCTGACCTAAATGGAAACGTGCCTGAACCAAAGGACCACTTTGATAGAGTGGATTATGAAAGTTAAAATCTCTCCGCTTCCTCCTAGAAAAACAGGGCTTGAACCTGTACCCGAGAGATCAAAACTCCCGGTACTTCCTATTATACTATCTCCTAAGTAAAGTCAGCTAATTAAGCTTTTGGGCCCATACCCCAACGATGTTGGTTAAAATCCTTCCTCTACTAATGAACCCACTAGTACTAACTATTATTATCTCAAGCCTTGGCCTAGGGACCATAATAACATTCATTGGATCCCACTGACTTCTAGTCTGAATAGGTCTTGAAATCAATACCTTAGCCATTATTCCCCTAATAATTTACCACCACCACCCGCGAGCAGTAGAAGCAACTACAAAATATTTCCTAACACAAGCAACTGCCTCCGCCCTACTTTTATTTGCTAGCACTACAAACGCCTGAAGCTCGGGCGAATGAAATTTAATTGAATTAATTAACCCAACCTCTGCCACACTAGCAACCATCGCATTGGCCTTAAAAATCGGACTTGCACCACTACACTTTTGACTACCTGAAGTCCTTCAAGGGTTGGACCTAACCACGGGCCTAGTCTTAGCCACATGACAAAAACTCGCCCCATTTGCCATCCTTCTTCAACTTCATCCTATCCTTAACTCAAATTTATTATTATTCCTAGGCATTTCATCAATCATTGTTGGGGGTTGGGGAGGTCTTAACCAAACCCAGCTACGAAAGATTCTGGCTTACTCATCAATCGCCCATTTAGGATGAATAATTACAATCTTACACTACTCCCCAAACCTCACCAAGCTTAACCTCACCTTATACATTACTATAACCCTCACAACCTTCCTTCTATTTAAACTGTTTGACTCCACCAAAATCAACTCCATCGCAACCTCCTCAATTAAATCACCCCTTCTATCTGTCATTACATTAATAACTCTCCTCTCCCTAGCCGGCCTACCTCCCCTCTCTGGATTCATACCAAAATGGTTAATCTTACAAGAACTGATTAAACAAAATCTAGCCGCCCCTGCCACCATCATAGCCCTCGCAACATTACTAAGTTTGTTCTTCTACCTGCGCCTATCTTACTTAACAACCCTGACAATATCCCCAAATTCCATCCACTTGTCATCATCCTGACGAATAAAATCCATCCAACAAAACCTTCCACTAATAATAACCGCCTCCATCACCATCTTACTCCTACCACTAACCCCAGCTATCTTTATATTAACCCTCTAAGAAATTTAGGCTAAACAGACCAAAAGCCTTCAAAGCTTTTAGCAGGAGTGAAAATCCCCTAATTTCTGCTAAGATTTGCAAGACTTTATCTCACATCCTCTGAATGCAACCCAGATGCTTTTATTAAGCTAAAACCTTCTAGATAAATAGGCCTTGATCCTACAAAATCTTAGTTAACAGCTAAGCGTTCAATCCAGCGAACTTTTATCTAGGCTTCCTCCCGCCGTCAATACGGGGAGGCGGGATGAAGCCCCGGGAGGAGTAACCTCCGGTTTTGGATTTGCAATCCAACGTAACGTCTACTGCAGGACTTGGTAAGAAGAGGAATTTGACCTCTGTTTACGGGGTTACAACCCGCCACTTAGTTCTCAGCCATCTTACCTGTGGCAATTAACCGTTGATTCTTTTCTACAAATCATAAGGATATTGGCACCCTTTATTTAATCTTTGGTGCATGAGCAGGGATAGTAGGTACAGCCCTTAGCCTACTCATTCGAGCTGAACTAAGTCAACCTGGTTCCCTCCTTGGTGACGATCAAATCTACAATGTAATCGTAACTGCCCATGCTTTTGTAATAATCTTTTTTATAGTAATACCTGTAATAATTGGTGGGTTTGGAAATTGACTAGTACCTTTAATAATTGGTGCACCCGATATAGCCTTCCCACGGATAAATAACATGAGCTTTTGATTACTACCCCCATCACTCCTTCTACTTTTAGCTTCTGCCGGCGTAGAAGCGGGGGCTGGAACTGGCTGAACCGTTTATCCACCACTTGCCAGTAATATAGCCCACGCAGGAGCATCTGTGGACTTAGCAATTTTTTCACTCCATCTAGCTGGTATCTCCTCAATTCTGGCCTCTATCAACTTTATTACAACCATTATTAACATGAAACCACCAGCCATCTCTCAATACCAAACACCGCTTTTTGTTTGGTCCATTCTCGTAACAACTGTCCTACTTCTCCTTGCCCTCCCAGTCCTTGCAGCTGCAATTACAATACTGTTAACAGACCGCAATTTAAATACAACATTTTTTGACCCCTCAGGAGGGGGTGACCCCATCCTGTATCAACACTTATTCTGATTCTTCGGCCACCCAGAAGTTTATATTTTAATTCTACCGGGCTTCGGAATAATTTCACATGTAGTAGCCTACTACTCAGGGAAAAAAGAACCCTTTGGCTACATAGGAATAGTCTGAGCAATAATAGCAATTGGTCTACTAGGTTTCATCGTTTGAGCCCATCACATGTTTACAGTCGGAATAGACGTCGACACCCGCGCCTACTTCACATCAGCAACAATAATTATTGCTATCCCAACGGGTGTAAAAGTTTTTAGTTGGTTAGCGACCCTGCACGGGGGATCAATTAAATGAGAAACCCCACTCCTGTGGGCCTTGGGCTTCATTTTCTTGTTCACAGTTGGTGGCCTCACCGGAATTGTTTTAGCCAACTCCTCTCTAGACATTGTCCTTCATGACACTTACTATGTAGTAGCCCACTTCCACTATGTCCTATCAATAGGAGCAGTATTTGCAATTATAGCCGGCTTCATCCACTGATTCCCATTATTCTCAGGATATACTCTTCACTCAACATGAACAAAAACCCAATTCCTAGTAATATTTATTGGGGTAAATTTAACTTTCTTCCCCCAACACTTCTTAGGTTTAGCTGGCATACCTCGACGGTACTCAGATTACCCAGATGCATACGCCCTTTGAAATACAGTTTCATCAATTGGCTCATTAATTTCATTAGTTGCCGTAATTATGTTCCTTTTCATCCTTTGAGAAGCATTTGCCGCCAAACGAGAAGTTCTATCTGTAGAATTACCCCACACAAACGTAGAGTGACTACACGGCTGCCCGCCACCCCACCACACCTATGAAGAACCAGCATTTGTGCAAATCCAACGAACCCATTTTTAACAAGGAAGGAAGGAATTGAACCCCCGTATATTGATTTCAAGTCAACCACATCACCACTCTGTCACTTTCTTTAAGATTCTAGTAAAATATATTACACTGCCTTGTCAGGGCATAATCATGAGTTTAAATCTCGTGTATCTTATTTTACAATGGCACACCCAGCACAATTAGGATTTCAAGACGCAGCCTCCCCAGTTATGGAAGAACTTCTACATTTTCATGACCACACACTAATAATTGTATTTTTAATTAGTACTTTGGTCCTTTATATTATCTTAGCAATGGTATCCACCAAACTCACAAACAAATACATCTTAGATTCGCAAGAAATCGAAATAGTATGAACTATTCTCCCTGCTGTAATTCTTATTATAATCGCCCTTCCATCGTTACGAATTTTATACCTCATAGATGAGATCAACGACCCACACCTAACTATTAAAGCTATGGGCCACCAATGATACTGAAGTTATGAATACACAGACTACGAAGACCTGGGATTCGACTCCTACATAATCCAAACCCAAGATTTAACCCCGGGCCAATTTCGCTTACTAGAAACCGACCACCGAATAGTTGTACCGATAGAATCCCCAATTCGTGTCCTAGTATCCGCAGAAGATGTACTTCACTCATGAACAGTTCCAGCTTTAGGAATTAAAATAGATGCAGTACCAGGACGACTAAACCAAACAGCCTTTATTGTCTCCCGCCCTGGCGTTTACTATGGCCAATGCTCGGAAATTTGCGGTGCTAATCATAGCTTTATACCCATTGTAGTTGAAGCAGTTCCACTAGAACACTTTGAATCCTGATCTTCATTAATACTAGAAGAAGCCTCACTAAGAAGCTATATCGGGTCTTAGCATTAGCCTTTTAAGCTAAAAATTGGTGACTCCCTACCACCCTCAGTGATATGCCCCAATTAAACCCAAATCCATGATTTGCCATTTTCATATTCTCATGAATTTTTTTCCTAGTTATTTTACCAAAAAAAGTAATAACCTATTTATTTAACAACAGCCCAACACCAAAAAGCGCTGAAAAACCTAAACCTGAGCCCTGAAACTGACCATGAACCTAAGTTTTTTTGACCAATTCTTAAGCCCATCACTTCTTGGAATCCCACTGATTGCTTTAGCAATCACAATCCCATGATTAATTTTCCCAACCCCGACAAACCGCTGACTAAATAACCGCCTCGTGACAATCCAATCATGATTTATTAACCGGTTTACATATCAACTAATACAACCTATAAATTTTGGGGGTCACAAGTGAGCCACCATTTTAACAGCCCTAATACTGTTCCTGATTACTGTTAACCTCCTTGGCCTGCTCCCATACACCTTCACGCCCACAACCCAACTATCACTTAACATAGCATTTGCCATCCCACTTTGATTAACAACTGTCCTCATCGGGATACTCAATCAACCAACAATTGCCCTCGGACACCTTCTCCCAGAAGGCACTCCAACCCCACTGATTCCAATCTTAATTATCATCGAAACAATTAGCCTGTTTATCCGACCCTTAGCACTAGGCGTCCGACTAACTGCAAACCTAACAGCCGGCCACCTCCTCATACAACTAATTGCTACCGCAGCCTTCGTACTAATCACCATTATGCCGACTGTAGCCCTACTAACCTCATTAATCTTATTCCTATTAACAATTTTAGAAGTTGCCGTAGCAATAATTCAAGCTTACGTGTTTGTCCTTCTACTAAGTCTCTATCTACAAGAAAACGTCTAATGGCTCACCAAGCACATGCATACCACATAGTTGACCCTAGCCCATGACCCCTAACAGGGGCTGTTGCTGCTTTACTAATAACATCAGGCCTAGCCGTCTGATTTCACTTCCACTCCCTATACCTTCTTTACCTTGGATTAACTCTTCTATTCTTAACTATAATTCAATGATGACGAGATATTATCCGAGAAGGAACATTTCAAGGCCACCACACCCCACCTGTTCAAAAAGGACTTCGCTACGGAATAATTTTATTTATTACATCAGAAGTTTTCTTTTTCCTTGGCTTCTTTTGAGCCTTCTACCACTCAAGCCTTGCCCCCACACCAGAACTAGGCGGGTGTTGACCTCCCGCAGGTATTTATCCACTAGACCCCTTCGAAGTCCCTCTATTAAACACTGCGGTCCTACTTGCATCCGGGGTCACAGTAACCTGAGCCCACCACAGCTTAATAGGAGGCAACCGAAAAGAAGCAATCCAAGCTCTAACTTTAACCGTGTTATTAGGATTTTACTTTACAGCTCTTCAAGCCATAGAATACTACGAAGCTCCATTCACCATTGCTGATGGAGTTTATGGTTCAACATTCTTTGTTGCCACAGGTTTCCATGGTCTCCATGTTATTATTGGTTCAACATTTTTAATAGTTTGTCTAATACGACAAATCCAATATCATTTTACATCAGAACATCATTTTGGCTTTGAAGCCGCAGCATGATACTGACATTTTGTCGATGTAGTATGATTATTCCTTTATGTTTCCATCTACTGATGAGGTTCATAATTACTTTTCTAGTAAAAATTAGTACAAGTGATTTCCAATTATTTAATCTTGGTTAAAATCCAAGGGAAAGTAATGAACCTCATCATGTCGTCAGTCGCAACCACGGCCCTCATTTCCCTAATCCTCGCTTTCATGGCATTTTGACTTCCATCATTAAACCCAGACAACGAAAAACTGTCGCCTTACGAATGTGGGTTTGACCCGCTAGGAAGTGCACGCCTCCCATTTTCATTACGTTTCTTCCTCGTAGCAATTTTATTTCTCCTGTTTGATCTTGAAATTGCCCTCCTCCTCCCCCTACCCTGAGGAAATCAACTATTAACACCACCCACCTCACTACTATGAGCAACAAGCATCATTATCCTATTAACCCTAGGCCTCATTTACGAATGATTTCAAGGCGGTCTTGAATGAGCAGAGTGGGTATTTAGTCCAAACAAGACCACTAATTTCGGCTTAGTAAATTATGGTGAAATGCCATAAATACCTTATGTCCCCCATCTACTTTAGCTTTAGCTCAGCATTTACCATGGGTCTAATAGGCCTAGCATTTAACCGATCACACCTTTTATCAGCCCTTCTTTGCTTAGAAGGAATAATATTATCCTTATTTATTGCCATTGCCCTCTGATCAATAACATTAAATTCAACATCGTGCTCAATTACCCCAATAATTATCCTCACTTTTTCTGCCTGTGAAGCAAGCGCAGGTTTAGCCATACTGGTGGCAACCACACGAACCCATGGCTCCGACCATTTACAAAACCTAAATCTCCTGCAATGCTAAAAATTTTAATTCCAACAATTATATTATTTCCCACCACATGACTCCTACCCATAAAATGACTATGACCTGTTACAACTTCCCATAGCCTTATAGTTGCACTACTTAGTTTATTATGATTCAAATGAAGCACGGATATTGGATGGGACTTCTCCAATCACTACATGGCCGTAGACCCACTCTCAGCCCCCCTACTCATCCTCACCTGTTGACTCCTCCCATTAATAATCTTAGCTAGTCAAAATCATATATCCACAGAACCAGTCATTCGCCAACGAACTTATATTACACTCCTAATCTTACTACAAACCTCCCTCATTATAGCATTTAGTGCAACAGAATTAATCATATTTTACATCATATTTGAAACCACACTTATCCCCACCCTTATTATTATCACCCGATGGGGGAACCAAACCGAACGACTAAATGCAGGAGTTTACTTTATATTTTACACCCTAATTGGTTCTCTTCCTTTACTTATCGCCCTCTTACTCATACAAAATAACCTAGGCTCCTTATCAATAATTATTATTCAACACCCACAACCACTTAACCTTGACACATGAGCCGATAAGCTCTGATGGGCTGCCTGCCTTATCGCCTTCCTAGTAAAAATACCCCTCTACGGTGTTCACCTTTGACTCCCAAAAGCCCATGTAGAAGCCCCCATTGCAGGGTCAATAATCTTAGCCGCTGTGTTATTAAAACTAGGTGGCTACGGAATAATACGAATTATTGTTATACTTAACCCCACCACCAAAGAAATAGCATACCCATTTTTAATTTTAGCTGTTTGAGGGGTAATCATAACAAGCTCAATTTGCCTCCGGCAAACTGACCTAAAATCCTTGATCGCTTACTCATCAGTAAGCCACATAGGCTTAGTTGCAGCAGCAATTATAATCCAAACACCATGAAGTTTCGCAGGAGCAGTTACACTAATAATTGCACACGGACTAGTTTCATCCGCTCTTTTTTGTCTAGCAAACACCAACTATGAACGTGCCCACAGCCGAACCCTACTCCTAGCACGCGGTATTCAAATTATCCTCCCACTAATAGCAACCTGGTGATTCATTACTAACCTTGCCAATTTAGCTTTACCACCAACCCCTAATTTAATAGGAGAACTAATTATCATTTCCTCGTTGTTTAACTGATCCAACTGAACAATCTTACTAACAGGATTTGGAGTACTAATCACAGCATCCTACTCCTTATATATGTTCCTAATAACCCAACGGGGTCTCACACCCAAACACTTACTATCCCTAAACCCCTCCCACACACGAGAACACCTCCTTCTCAACCTTCACCTTATTCCGATACTACTATTAATCCTTAAACCAGAACTTATCTGAGGATGAACCTTTTGCCATTGTAGTTTAATAAAAACATTAGATTGTGATTCTAAAAACAAAAGTTAAAACCTTTTTAATAGCCGAGAGAGGTCTGGGACACAAAGAACTGCTAATTCTTTCTACCACGGTCCAAATCCGCGGCTCACTCAGCCCTTGAAAGATAACAGCCATCTATTGGTCTTAGGAACCAAAAACTCTTAGTGCAACTCTAAGCAAGAGCTATGAGTACAACTATTTTTAATTCAACCTTTCTTCTTATCTTCATCATCCTACTATACCCCCTCATTTCATCACTTTCACCTAAAGAACTAAACCCAAATTGATCATCCTCATATGTAAAAACCGCTGTAAAAATCTCTTTCTTCATTAGCCTTATCCCGCTGTTTATCCACCTAGATCAAGGTCTAGAATCAATCACAACCAATTGAAACTGAATCAATATTGGGCCTTTTGACATCAACATAAGTTTTATATTTGACACATACTCAATTATCTTCACCCCTGTAGCCCTTTACGTTACTTGATCAATCCTTGAATTTGCCATCTGATACATACATTCAGATCCAAACATTAACCGCTTCTTCAAATATCTCCTCCTATTCTTGATCTCCATAATTATCTTAGTAACAGCCAATAATATATTTCAACTATTCATTGGTTGGGAGGGAGTCGGAATCATATCTTTCCTTTTAATCGGTTGATGATTCAGTCGAGCAGACGCAAATACTGCGGCCCTACAGGCCGTGATTTATAACCGTGTAGGAGACATCGGACTCATTTTAAGCATGGCCTGATTAGCCACAAACCTAAACTCGTGGGAGATTCAACAGCTCTTCATCCTATCAAAAAATAAAGACCTCACCCTACCTCTTATTGGTTTAGTATTGGCCGCAGCAGGAAAATCTGCACAGTTTGGACTTCATCCCTGACTACCCTCCGCCATAGAAGGACCAACACCAGTCTCCGCCTTACTCCACTCTAGCACAATAGTTGTCGCTGGCATCTTCCTACTAATTCGCCTACACCCGCTAATCCAAGACAACCAACTAATCTTAACAACATGTTTATGTTTAGGCGCCCTAACTACCCTATTCACTGCCGCATGCGCACTAACACAAAACGACATTAAAAAAATTGTTGCCTTCTCAACATCAAGCCAACTGGGCTTAATAATAGTCACAATCGGACTAAACCAGCCCCAGTTAGCGTTTCTTCATATCTGCACACACGCCTTCTTTAAGGCTATACTTTTCCTCTGTTCCGGCTCGATTATCCACAGCTTAAATGACGAACAAGATATCCGAAAAATAGGCGGCCTTCACAAACTCCTGCCGTTTACCTCTTCATCACTAACTGTGGGCAGCCTTGCCCTCACAGGAATACCATTCCTGTCAGGATTTTTTTCAAAAGATGCCATTATTGAATCCATAAACACTTCCCATTTAAACGCCTGGGCCCTAACTTTAACTCTTATTGCAACCTCCTTCACCGCCATTTATAGTCTCCGCCTTATCTTTTTTGCCCTAATAAAATTTCCACGATTCTCCGCCCTCTCCCCCATCAATGAAAACAATACCCTAGTTATAAACCCCATTAAACGCCTCGCATACGGAAGCATCTTTGCTGGGTTAATCATCACCTTTAACCTACCACCAGCAAAAACTCAAATCATAACCATGACCCCCTTACTAAAACTCTCTGCCCTCTTAGTAACAATTATTGGTTTACTCTTGGCACTAGAACTTACCAATTTAACTAACACCCAACTAAAAATTACCCCCACCACATCAACCCATCACTTCTCCAACATACTTGGATATTTTCCAATAATTGTTCACCGACTCACACCAAAAACCAACCTAAAATGAGCTCAACACATCTCAACACATCTTATTGACCTCACTTGGACTGAAAAAATTGGACCAAAAAGCACCGTTATTCAGCAAACACCATTAATTAAATTATCGACCCAACCACAACAAGGAATAATCAAAACCTACCTTATACTGCTCTTTCTGACATTGACGCTAGCCACCTTAATTACCACCATTTAAACAATACGCAAGCTCCCATATGATAGACCCCGAGTTATTTCTAAAACTACAAATAACGTTAAAAGCAGAACTCACCCGCCCAACACTAATATCCAACCACCGTGGGAGTATAACAAAGCTACGCCACCTAGATCTCCTCGAATTATCTCCAGAGTACTTATTTCCTCAACCCCAACCCAACTTAATCCTAACCACTTACTAAAAAAATATTGACCTACAAAAAAAAGACCAAGCAAATACACACCGACATATAATAACACAGACCAATCAGCCCACGTCTCCGGATATGGTTCAGCAGCAAGTGCTGCTGTATAAGCAAACACAACCAGCATCCCCCCCAAATAAATTAAAAATAGAACTAAAGATAAAAAAGATCCTCCATGTCCCACTAACAAACCACACCCCACCCCGGCAGCTATTACCAAACCTAAAGCTGCAAAATATGGAGATGGATTTGACGCTACTGCTATTAATCCTAAAATTAAACCCACTAATATTACAAACATAAAATAAACCATTATTCTCACCTGGGCTTTAACCAAGACCAACAACTTGAAAAACTATCGTTGTTCATTCAACTATAAGAATAATAATGACCACTAATATCCGAAAAACCCACCCACTCATTAAAATCGCCAACCACGCTTTAGTCGATTTACCCGCACCATCCAACATCTCACTTTGATGGAATTTTGGGTCACTACTAGGACTTTGCTTAGTTATCCAAATTCTCACCGGATTATTTCTAGCCATACACTACACCGCAGATATTTCCACAGCCTTTTCGTCAGTAGTTCATATCTGTCGTGATGTGAATTATGGCTGACTAATTCGTAACATCCACTCTAACGGAGCCTCAATATTTTTCATTTGTGTTTACCTACACATTGCCCGAGGATTATACTACGGTTCCTACCTCTTTAAAGAAGTATGAAACATTGGAGTTATTCTACTATTCCTACTAATAGCAACAGCCTTCGTGGGCTATGTCCTGCCATGAGGACAAATATCCTTCTGAGGTGCCACAGTCATCACCAACCTCCTATCCGCCCTCCCTTATATCGGAGACATATTAGTACAGTGGGTTTGGGGGGGTTTTTCAATTGACAACGCCACCCTTACACGCTTCTTCGCATTTCACTTCCTCCTACCATTCTTAATTCTTGGTTTAACCCTAATTCACCTACTATTCCTCCACGAAACTGGCTCCAACAACCCCATGGGCCTTAACTCTGACATAGATAAAATTCCATTCCACCCCTACTTCACATACAAAGACCTCTTAGGCTTCCTTATAATAACCATTTTATTAACCTCATTGGCTTTATTTTCACCCAACCTTTTAGGTGACGCCGAAAATTTCATTCCAGCAAATCCACTCGTTACACCCCCGCACATTAAACCAGAGTGATATTTCCTGTTCGCCTATGCTATTCTTCGATCAATTCCTAACAAACTAGGCGGAGTATTAGCCTTAGCATTCTCAATTTTCATCCTAATACTAATCCCCATACTTCACACCTCAAAACAACGAAGTAGCAGCTTCCGGCCTCTTACACAAATTCTCTTTTGAACACTCGTAGCTAACGCAATCATTCTAACATGAATTGGAGGACAACCCGTTGAACAACCATTTATCCTTGTTGGCCAAATTGCTTCCACTACTTACTTTTCCTTATTTCTCATTATCATCCCAATAACTAGCTGGTATGAAAACAAAATGCTCAACTTAAATTAATGTTTTGGTGGCTAAAATAAAAAGCGTCGGCCTTGTAAGTCGAAGACCGGAGGTGCAAATCCTCCCCACAACACATCAGGGAAAGGAGGGTTAAACTCCTGCCATTGGCTCCCAAAGCCAAGATTCTGCCTAAACTGCCCCCTGATCGGTAAGATCACGCGAAAGCGTGATTTTTTTGGAGTAAGTCAGTTGTACATATAAGTGATATAGCCCCCATACCCTAATATACCACATACAACATATATGTATAATCACCATATATAGATATACCCCATCTATATCACATCTATATGCTTAATACTCATTCATCTATAATCCTCACCCTCATTACATATATGATTAACCCACATTTCACTAAAATCAATAAATTCATTACATAAAATTTCCATTAACCCTCATTTTCCTAAGATCCTCGGGCTCATTACATAAAATCCTTAACCCTCATAAATATAAGATCAGATATTTAACTAGGGAATATAAGAAACCCGCAATAATCCCTTGTTAGGAAGATAGTGTACGGTTTGTGGTACGGTTCTCGAGATATCCCCTATAGGTGATCAAATGCTGGCATTTGGCACCCTTAAAAGGCTAACAGTTCTGTTCGTATCAGAACTCCCAGACCGCTAGTTCCCTCAGTTTCCATTCAACTCTTAACCGTCTCAAGATTTACTGTCCGCCCTGTTTTTTTTTTGGGGGATGCGAGCAATCGCTAAGACCCGGAAGGCCCCAGGCATGGTCATACAGGTAAACCCGAACTCATCTAGACCTTACTCTCTTATTTAACAATACTGAATTCTTGTAATAAGATTGTCAAGTTGACCATATAGACAAAGGCATGGAGATCCTAATATTATAAGTGACACAATTTGGTTTCGTGCGTAATTAAACTTTCGTTCAATATGCACATATCATTTATCCTCATTTCTACTTGGTAATCGATATTTATTAATGAGAATTAACATTTAACCTATTTGGTACTAACGTCCCTATTCGAGCATAGATATTAGTATTTGCATAATATTTCTGTAATATTACCCCTGGTGACGTAACGGAAGACGACGAATTATTGAGTTTGGTTTTTTGGGAAAAACCCCCCCTCCCCCCTAATATACAAACTGACTTTTCTCGAAAAACCCCAAAAACGAGGGCCGAATGCATATTCCCATTTTTTTAGCGTGTGAAAATATTTGCTATACATTGTTGCACTTGTCTTGCACGATATGAC